AACTATTCAAAATCCATTGGATTAAAAACTTATTATTCAGGAAATCTATTTAGAAATATTTTTCTAGAAAGCCAAATATCTCTTTTACATCTTCTATGTAAAAATGTTCTATTTTCATAAGATCTTCTTGATTGTTATTCAAAAGGTCCAATAATGTATGTATATTGGACCTTTTGAGGCAAGTATAGATCCTGGGAGGCAATTCTAATTGGTCAATAAAAATGGATTTGAATGCTATTTCTTTTTTGTTTTTCCTTAGTTTAGCTAATCTATCATGAAAGGTAAAAAGGGGTAAAGTAACCGTGTGTTGATTGTCCTCTAACTTTAAGTTTTCTTCTTCCCCATGTAGAAAGGGAATAAATAAATTAATCAAATTCCGAGAGGCTTCATGAAGTGCTTCATTAGGAGTTAAACTTCCATTTGTCCATATTTCCAGAAAAAGTATCTCTTGTTTTTCATTCCCATTCCCATACGAATGAATACTATGATTCGCATTTCGAACAGGCATGAATACAGCATCTATAGGATAACTTCCGTCTTTAAAGTTATTTGGTGTTTTTATACCATATCCGCGATTCCTTTGGATTTGTAATTCAATACACAAGTCAATTGGTTCAGTCAGACTAGCTATATGTTGTGTATGATCAATAATTTCCACGGAAGGTGGTGAGATGATGTCTTGAGCAGTTATATATCCAGGACCACTGACACAAATAGATGCATTGCGAGTTCCATACAGATGACTTCTCAATACAACTTCCTTCAAATTCATTAAAATTTCATGTACGGATTCTCGAATACCTACTATGGTAGAATATTCATGTGGTATTTTCTCAGATTTTGCACGTGTGATACATGTTCCTTCTATTTCTCCAAGCAAAGCTCTTCGCATCGCAATGCCTATCATATCGGCTTGACCTTTCATAAGTGGAGACAAAATAAAGCGTCCATAATAAAGACGCTTACTATCTGCTCTTGATTCAACACACCTCCACTCTAGTGTCCGAGTAGATACTGTTACTTTCTCTCGAACCATAGTAATATTATTTGATCAGATCATTGAATCATTTATTTCTCTTGAAATCTCTTCAATGTTTATTTTTACACACGTCTTTTTTTAGGAGGTCTACATCCATTATGTGGCATAGGGGTTACGTCCCGTACGAAACTTAATAGTATACCACTTCTGCGAATAGCCCGTAATGCTGCATCTCTTCCGAGACCAGGACCTTTTATCATTACTTCTGCTCGTTGCATACCTTGATCGACTACTGTACGAATAGCGTTTCCTGCTGCTGTTTGAGCAGCAAATGGTGTCCCTCTTCTTGTACCCCTGAATCCACAAGTACCGGCGGAGGACCAAGAAACCACCCGACCCCGTACATCTGTAACAGTCACAATGGTATTGTTGAAACTTGCTTGAACATGAATAACTCCCTTTGGGAGTCTACGTGCACTCTTACGTGAACCAATACGTCCAGTCCTACGTGAACCAATTCTTGGTATAGGTTTTGCCATATTTGATCATCTCATATTTATGAGTCAGAGATATATGGATATATCCATTTCATGTTAAAACAGATCCTTTCTTTTTATTTGTCCATCGGGTCTCTTTTAGAAAGATTATCCTTGTCTTTGTTTATGTCTTGGGTTGGAACAGATTACTATAATTCGTCCCCGCCTACGGATCAATCGACATTTTTCACAAATTTTACGAACGGAGGCCCTTATTTTCATATTTATAATTCCTTATCTTAATTCCGAATCCACTTCTTTGAAGAAAATAAGTTTCTTGAAATTTTTCATTTTTAATTGTATCCCCATAAAAGTAATGTTGAAGTTTAAAAAACCACCTAATCGTTCGAATCCTTGTTGCGGAGTCTATAAATTATACGCCCTCGGGTTGAATCATAACGACTTACTTCAATTTTGACTCTATCTCCTGGTAGTATCCGTATAAAACTACGGCGGATCTTTCCTGAAACATAACCTAGAATCAGATCTTCATTATCTAACCGAACCCGGAACATACCATTGGGAAGTGATTCAGTAATTAAACCTTCATGAACCCATTTTTGTTCTTTCATTCCAGGTAAAACACCCTTAAAGTATCAACTAATGGAGGAGGAGTGATATTAGATAACCTGTTCTGTCTCTTTTTTTTTCACAAAATAGGAATTTTTGTATCTAATTTGGATATTAGAAGGATTACCATATATAACACAAAATTTCTCCGCCGATTCCTTCTAGTCGAGCCTCTCGGTCTGTCATTATACCCCGAGAAGTAGAAAGAATTACAATCCCCATTCCGCCCAAAATTTTAGGAATTCTTTGATAATTAGAATAGATTCGTAGACCAGGTCGACTGATCCGTTTTAAATTTAAAGTCGTTTTATATGGCCCTTTCCTATTCCTTCTATGTCGTAGGGTTAAAACCAAAAAATCCTTGTCGTTTTCCCGATGTTTTCTGACGTTTTCTATAAAGCCTTCTCGTAAAAGTATTTTAACAACGTTTTCTGTGATGTTAGTAGATATGATTCGAACCGTCCCTTTTCTATGCATGTCAGCATTTCGTATGGAGGTTATTATGTCAGCAATAGTGTCTCTACCCATAATGAACTAAAATTATTGGTGCCTCAAAATTTGGATATAATAAACATGATCGTTTTTTGTTATGAATTAGTAAAGGTATATACGTGAGACACAATCTATTAATTATAATTAATAGATTTCATTAAAATACTCTATTTACTATAACTCTATATCATGGTCTTATCTTATAATACTTCAGGGGCTAATGAAACTATTTTAGTAAAATTTAACTGTCTCAATTCCCGGGCGATCGCACCAAAAACTCGAGTTCCTTTTGGATTTCCTTCTTGATCAATGACAACTGCAGCATTGTCATCATATCGGATTATCATACCATTGTCACGTTTGAGTTCTTTACAAGTACGTACAATTACAGCTCTGATCACTTCTGATCTTTTTAGAGGCATATTTGGTACTGCTTCTTTGATCACAGCAACAATAACATCACCAATATGAGCGTATCGTCGATTACTAGCTCCTATGATTCTAATACACATCAATTCTCGAGCCCCGCTGTTGTCCGCTACATTTAAATAAGTCTGGGGTTGAATCATATCATTTTATAATCTGTTCTTTCAATGCAAAACAATAAAGGGGCGAAGAAAAAAAGAAATATTATTTTTTCAAAACAAAAAAGGGGGGAAACCCGCAATTGCTTTTTGATTCCAAGATCTCTTTCCTATGGTTATATATTTCTATCATGAAATAATGAATTGAGTTCGTATAGGCATTTTGGATGCTGCTATTGCAATAGCCTTTCTGGCTATATTTTCTGCTACTCCACCCATTTCATAAAGTATTCTACCTGGTTTAATGACAGCTACCCAATATTCGGGAGATCCTTTACCCGACCCCATACGTGTTTCCGCCGGTCTTACTGTAACGGGTTTGTCTGGAAATATACGTACCCATATTTTTCCCCCACGGCGTGCATTTCGTGTCATTGCTCGCCGCCCCGCTTCTATTTGTCTAGATGTGATCCAAGCAGGTTCAAGTGCCTGAAGAGCATATCTACCAAAACAAATATTATTACCCCGAGAAGATATTCCCTTCATTCTTCCTCTATGTTGTTTACGGAATCTGGTTCTTTTGGGGTTATAGTTGATGGTTGTTTCGCAATTCCATCTCTACTGCAGAACTGGACATGAGAGTTTCTTCTCATCCAGCTCCTCGCGAATAAAAGGATTGAACAATATTTAATTATATTTGATATTGCATCTAATATATTCAAAATTTATTGATTTTGTTTGGATATATAAATAAACATAAATTTATAGATAATGTCCTTTTTTATAACGTTATTATATTATTATTATAACGAATCTTTTTTTATCATATTTGATTTTATCACAAAAAAAAAAAATGTCGCAATCAAATAAAAATAAAGTTTTCGCGGGCGAATATTGACTCTTTATTTACGATCCCGTTCGGTTGTAGGGTTAGCCCATGATCGCTCAGAATAAATGAAATTGTTCTCCGGTTCGTTTCGCCATCCCATCCGATGAATCATTACGATTCGTTTTCAATAAAATCTTCTTTATTCACAGGTTCCATCGTTCCCATCGCTTCTCGAGTAATGCTTAGGTCTGAAATTCGACAATGGAGTCTCTCATTAAATTTGCTTGAGTCAATCTTCTCAGTCTTTATTGACTCGAGGCTCTTTATTTTTTGCTCTATGAACAGATTCATCTGGATGAGAGTATTGATGCTTTATTACATTGTCTTTTATAAGATTACTTATCGACCTTACATACCTTACATAACATATTATATTTTATATTGGAATTATCTATCATTAACATTTTTTCTCTCTTTCTCTCACCTTTCCAGTTATCCACACCCCCCCTTTTTTTATTTCGCTTCACAACTCATAATTAGATTGGTTTTTTATGCAAAAACAAAACGCATTTCAGTTGCTACAATGATATGACCAGCATATCTTGACTGGTTTTTTGGATCCGGATAATGCGAAGCAATGAGTTGGTTATTACTTTTCTAGTTATTAGTTTATACTATGGGCCGGTCTATTTTTAGAATAAAAAAACCGACGAGTCACACACTAAGCATAGCAATTTATATAAAAATAAAATGGTCAATTAAATTTTTATTCAACCCTATGGAATTGCTCATTTTTTTGATTGAAGAAAAAAAAAAAAATGAAAGAGGTTGTCGTTTTGTGTTCTATCCCTGGATAGAACCTAAGGGTGAGTAGAGTAAAGGTTTCTGATTATTATTATTATTCATCTATAAATATCCAAATTTTGATACCCAATACCCCATATATAGTTCGAACTGTATAGGAACAATAATCAATTTTAGCTCGAATGGTTTGTAGGGGAACCCTCCCTTCTCTGATCCATTCGACACGGGCAATTTCTTTTCCGTCGATACGTCCTGCAATTTGTACT